CCAAAGAATAACGAAATGCTATGGTTCTTACATATAATTTATTTTTATTCAGAAGTAATTCGCGGGATCTTGCACCCTTTTCTTAGTTAGATTCTTAGTTAGAACAGAAAAAGGTACAGCTGGTTGGATCCAACCGATTCTTGAAATAAACAACTCGCACACACTCCCTTTCCAAAAAAGATCAATACACCAATCACTACACTTAGATTTATTGGATTTGTTGCTAAAATATCGGTATTAACCCCGAAACTCCCGGCAGATGGCCAGTGGCCTAAAGAAAGGAAAGAATCGGTTACATTTTTCATATGATCTCCTCTTATATAGACTAAAAAACCGAACAGAGTTATTTTTTTATTACCTCTTTTCTTCTTTTATTCTATTTGTTTATTTCCTATTTTAAAATCGAGTTAAAGAATATTCGAATTATAAACTACGAACTGCTCCTTTTGTTACAACATTTCCCCAAAATTGTTTTCCTTGGACTACGGACGGGAAGGATGAAAGCGAGTTGGTATGCTAATTCCTCACCCGCAAATCAGCCCTTCCCGTAGGTTATTTTCTCAAAAAATACGTAATTGTAGGAGTTTAATTTGGATATAATTCGAAAAAGCAAACGACAAGTCCAAGCCAATAAAATATGAAAAAATAAAAAATTTTCATATTTCTAAAATTAAACAAAAGGATTCGCAAATAAAAGTGCTAATGCTACAACCAGTCCATAAATTGTTAAAGCTTCCATAAACGCTAGACTAAGCAATAGAGTGCCTCGTATTTTTCCCTCAGCTTCAGGCTGTCTCGCGATACCCTCTACAGCTTGACCCGCGGCAGTTCCTTGACCAACCCCAGGTCCAATAGAAGCAAGCCCTACAGCCAATCCAGCAGCAATAACAGAAGCGGCAGAAATCAGTGGATTCATGATAAGTTCCTCGTACCAAAAAAAAGAAATGGTTAATGATACAATCAACCAATGAATTATGACTTAATTATTCCGTCGCTAGGATTCATCCAGTCGAAGTAACTAAGAACTTCGAATATAATTATATTATTGAATCATCAGAACTACTTAGATTTATCTTTTTTAGTTTCTATTCGCAGAGCCCTTGTGAACCCATACGACTTCTGCTCTTCCATTTCTTGGTTCCGAACTGTTGAATTATTTCTTGATTTCATCTGTTTATTAATTCACAGTCATAATGAAACAGAAGACTTTTATTGACTATTGAAATCCCTATCTCCTCTCCAATTTCACAGTAATAGAGCAAATTATATCTTTAGTTCATATATAACAAGTCAATATCTAATATCACATATACGTGTTTTTCTTCTATAACGTAAACAAACCAGTCATTCATCTTAAATTGAATTAATTAAGTGTCGAAATAACTACAAAAGTTGGCTTATAGCCATTCAATTATATTACATATACATATACCCCAACCCCAATCAATTACATTACATATACCTGGTTCTAAACCTAAAATTTTGATGAATCCTTTTTTCGTATTTTCGTAAATTCTTTTCTCCCTTTCCTTTTCTTTATCCTTATTCCCACGGATACAAGGGAAATGGAAAAATGGATTAAGCAAATTATTGCATAGAAATCAAATTATTTTATTGATCTAAGTTCATGCAATTTATTATTTATAATTATAATAATTTTCTTTTGGTCAATTCTTGAACAAAAGCAACTGAAACCAGAATTGTTTCGCCCTTTTGTTTAATCACACCACATATCATAAACATATACTACAAGTATTCTTATGCAAAATTCAAATCAATTATTTTATTATTTGAAATTTGACACAGGCTTACCAACATAAAACGAATACTCATTGAGAGGGTTAAATTAAACGGACGGAAGGGTTTAGGAAAAAGATCCTTTAGATCTCTTTCCTTTCTTTTTACAAGTCTCTAATATCGTAACTTTTTTCTATTACTCTAGATTGTATATAGCCCAAATTGTATATTTCCGAAGTAAATACTATCTTGATCTTGAGCCGCGCATATGGGCTAAAAAAAGACTATTTCAATGATGGCCCTCCATGGATTCACCTATATACGCCGCAGCTAAAGTTGCAAAAATAAGAGCTTGAATACCACTTGTAAATAATCCAAGGAACATGACAGGTATAGGAACCACTGAAGGTACTAAAGAAACAAGAACAACAACGACTAATTCATCAGCTAAGATATTCCCGAAAAGTCGAAAACTAAGTGATAAGGGCTTTGTGAAATCTTCTAAGATGTTGATTGGTAAAAGGATTGGAGTTGGCTGAATATATTTCCCGAAATAACTTAATCCCTTTTTGCTAAGACCCGCATAGAAATATGCCACTGACGTAAGTAAAGCCAAAGCTACAGTAGTATTTATATCATTCGTAGGTGCGGCTAACTCTCCATGAGGTAATTGTATTATTTTCCAAGGTAAAAGAGCTCCTGACCAATTAGAAACAAAAATAAATAGAAACATAGTTCCAATAAAAGGAACCCAAGGACCATACTCTTCGCCAATTTGAGTTTTACTTACATCTCGAATAAATTCAAGAACATATTCGAAGAAATTCTGCCCGCCAGTCGGAATAGTTTGCGGGTTACGAACAGCTATAGCGGCTGAACCTAATAAGATAGCAATTACAACCCAAGAAGTAATAAGTACTTGACCGTGGACCTGGAAACTCCCTATTTGCCAATAGAAATGTTGGCCTACTTCCACACCGGATATATCGTATAACCCCTTTAGTGTGTTGATGGAACATGATAGAACGTTCATATTGCCCTCTAAAAAAATCAAACTTTAAATAAAAATTTTTTGATTCAACCACCTGCCTACTTGAATCGGATATTTTGAATACTAACTAATTACATAATATCCCCAGTTCTTTTTATTTCTTTTTTAGAATTAAGAAAAAAGAGTAAGCTATTCCCGAAATCTATGGGACTTCCGAAGTAAGTTATTTATCTTATTATTAATCAAGGATTTCTTATATAGCTAGAACGCCCTTCACAAATTGCGAATACTAATTTGTTAAGAATTAATCGGATTGAAGATATAGCGTCATCATTTGCTGGAATCGAAATATCTGCGATATCGGGGTCACAATTTGTATCGATTAAACAAATTGTTGGAATTCCCAAAGTGATACACTCTCGCAAGGCCGTATATTCTTCGTGCTGATCGACGATGATTACAATATCGGGTAACCCTGTCATATATTTAATTCCGCCCAGATATGTTTGCAAGCGAGATAATTGTCTTTTCAGCATAGCTTCATCTCTTTTCGGAAGACGGTTGAATTTCCCCATTTTTTGTTCCATTCTTAAGTCCCGGAACTTATAAAGCCTGGTTTCAGTAGTGGACCAATTCGTTAACATACCGCCAAGCCATTTTTTATTAACATAATGACACCGGGCCCTTATTGCAGCCCACGCTACTGAATCAGCTGCTTTATTTTTGGTACCAACAATTAAGAATTGTTTTCCCCTACTTGCCGCATCAAAAATCAAATCACAAGCTTCTGATAAAAAACGGGCAGTTTTAGTAAGATTTATAATATGAATACCTTTACGCTTTGCAGAAATATAAGGTGCCATTTTTGGATTCCATTTCCTAGTACCATGGCCAAAATGAACTCCTGCCTCCATCATCTCTTCCAAACGGATGTTCCAATATCTTCTTGTCATTTCTCCCCACACCCTCTTTCTTTTTTTGAAAAAAAAAAGAGGGAACCCTGAAACTGAAATAAATAATTGTTCCGACGGAACTTTCTCTTCTACCGTAGATAGACAACCAAAACTTTTTATTCATTATTATCTTTTCATTTTTTTGATTACCAAATAATAATATAATAATAATAAAGATAGTGAAAAGGATGAATCCGCTCTTAGGAGTCATTAAATCCTATAAATGATTCTTTTAGTGTATCATGGAAATTCTTTGATAAGGGACGAATCCAATAATTTTCTGTGGTGGAACAAAATATCTCGCATTTCCCCCCCGAATAGATTCTTTTTTTTTGTTTCCAAAGGAATGTTGTTATGTTGTTTTGAAGTTGAAGGGTATACTAATCCTTTGAATCCGGTACCAACAGGTATCATCCCCCCCAAAACAACGTTCTCTTTCAGACCCTTCAACCAATCAATACGGCCCCGGAGAGCCGCCCTTGCTAAAACCCGAGCAGTTTCTTGAAAACTTGCCTCAGATATGAAACTTTGAGTATTGAGCGATGCTCTTGTTATTCCCAATAAGATGGCTCGGTAACAGATCGCTTCTTCTAAAGCGCGCCCCATTCGTTCCGCTCGTAACAATCCAATTAGTTCTCCGGGTGAAAAAACATTAGACATTCCATCTTCTGAAACCAAAACCTTTGATGTTATTTGACGTACAATAATTTCTATATGCCTATTATGAATCTGCACCCCCTGGGATCGATAAACTTTTTGTATCTTATTAACCAAAGAGATACGGCTTTGCACTATAGTTAGTTCAGCACCAATCAAAAATCCCCAGGGAATTCCAAGAATTCTTGTTATACATTCGTTCCAAACCTCAATCCTTTTTTCTAGATTCATCGATATTGAATCGATCGAACGCACTTCTAATACCTGTTCCACTTTTGGAAGACCCTGCGTTATATCACCAGATCTCGATTTTTCATAAAAAAATGTAACTAAAGTTTCTCCTTCGTAAAGGATTTCCCCATAATGGCCATGAACAGTTGCTCCCGGGGTGGCCAAAAAAGGCTTAGCGGATCGTATTACTATAGAGTCAACTTGAACAAGTATAACTTGACCCGATTTTAGGCGGGGTCTGTTTTTGGCTATACATACATTTTCACAAATCAACTGCCCAAGACTCATTATTGTAGATGTCTTTTCACAACAATTATGATCGAGAAAATACCAATTCAAATGGAATGGATTCAAAAAAATATTACTGGAGAGGTCGGGATTATAAATTTTTCCATGTTCATCCATTAAATAATATTTAATTACTTGAACCG